CTTGAAATGAACAACTCACACACACTCCCTTTCCAAAAAAGACTAATACACCGAAAACTACACTTAGATTTATTGGATTTGTTGCTAAAATATCGGTATTAAATCCGAAACTCCCGGCGGATGGCCAGTGACCCAAGTAAACGAAAGAATCGGTTAAATTTTTCATATAATTTCCTCTTCTAGCTAAACTATAAAAAAAGAACTCTGTCCTTTTTTTTATTCTTTTTATTGAAAATAAAAAGAAATTTGAATTTAATAATTTAATTTACCTATTTGGATATTTGTAAACAGAATAAAAAACCTATTCTATTTACAAACGTATTTTCCAAAATTTTTAATTTTCAATAATAATAATGAGACTTATTAGAATTAAGCTAGAATTTGAGACCAAGTTTTCTGTCAAGTTCAAAAAACCTCCCTTTTTCGCAACACTCCTTAAAAAAAAGTTTCTATTAAACTAAAAGAATAAGGGGAAGGAAGAAAACGAATCGATGTGCTAATTCCCCATCCTCAAATTAGTCCTTCCCAAGGATTGTTGTCTCAATTAATAATTGTAGGAGTTAAATCTTGATAGAATTAAAAAAACTACAAAAAAAAATACAGAATTTTGTGATTTCTGGGATTAAACAAAAGGATTCGCAAATAAAAGCGCTAATGCTACAACCAGGCCATAAATTGTTAAAGCTTCCATAAAAGCCAAACTAAGCAATAAAGTACCTCGGATTTTTCCTTCTGCCTCAGGTTGTCTCGCGATACCTTCGACAGCTTGACCTGCAGCTGTACCTTGACCAACTCCAGGTCCAATAGAAGCAAGCCCAACAGCCAACCCAGCAGCAATAACCGAAGCAGCAGAAACCAGTGGATTCATGATAAGTTCCTCACACCAAAATAAAGAAATAGTTAATGATACAATCATCCAATGACTTAGGACAGAATTCTAATTAAGTAATCGCTAAGATTCATCCAGCCAAAATAACCAAAAACTCGAATTGAAATAATACAATTAGTGAATCATAAGAATTACTTTGATAGTAGATCCTATCCACGGGATTTTTTTAAATCCATAATATATATACGACTTTTTTATGCCATTTATTTTTTGTGAACCCTTCTTTGAATTCTTCGTTCTTTTTTTTATCATTTTTTCAGCCAATTCACAGATAAAAAGGAAGAACTTCTAACCAAATCCCTATCTAAATAGAAATTCACAAAAGCAGTAGAGCAGATTCAGCTTATATAGATCTTTAACTCATATATACCTAGGCAATATCAAATATCACATATACAAGTTTTTCTTACATAACGTAAACTAACTATTCTATAATTGGACTAACCTAAAAAAGAATATAAAAAAATCAATCATTAATGATGACCTTCCATAGATTCACCTATATAAGCCGCAGCTAAAGTGGCAAAAATGAGAGCTTGAATCCCGCTTGTAAATAATCCAAGGAACATGACAGGTATAGGAACCACTAAAGGTACTAAAGAAACAAGAACAACAACGACTAATTCATCGGCTAATATATTTCCGAAAAGTCGAAAACTAAGTGATAGGGGTTTTGTAAAATCTTCTAAGATGTTAATGGGTAAAAGAATTGGGGTTGGTTGAATGTATTTACTGAAATACCCTAATCCTTTTTTGCTAAGCCCCGCATAAAAATAGGCTGCTGATGTGAGTAAAGCTAAAGCAACCGTCGTATTTATATCATTCGTTGGTGCTGCTAACTCCCCTTGAGGTAACTGGATAATTTTCCACGGTAAAAGGGCTCCTGACCAGTTAGAAACAAAAATAAATAAAAACAGGGTTCCAATAAAGGGAACCCATGGACCATATTCTTCTCCAATCTGGGTTTTACTCACGTCTCGAATGAATTCAAGGACAAATTCAAAGAAATTTTGACCGTCAGTTGGAATGGTTTGTGGATTGCGAATCGCTAGAACTGCGGAACCTAATAAGATAGCAATTACAACCCAAGAAGTAATAAGGACTTGGGCATGGACCTGGAAACCTCCTATTTGCCAATAGAAATGTTGGCCTACTTCTACACCAGATATCTCATATAACCCTTCTTTTATTAGTGTGTTGATGGAACATGATAAAACATTCATATTGCCCTCTGACAGAAATAAGAACTTTAAATTATTTTGATTCAAGATCCCCCCCTTTTTTTACTTATTTACTTTCATTTTATATTTTAGTTTTGGATCCCAACTAAACAAATCACACAATATCCCCAGTTTTTTCTCTCTTTTTCTTTTGTACAATTAAGGAGTAGTAACCGATTTTTGAAATCGAAATACAGGGAGCCCCTCCCTCAAAAAAAATTTATTTATTTATCTTATTATTAATCAAGAATTTTGTATATAGCTAGAACGCCCCTCACAAATTGCGAATACTAATTTGTTAAGAATGAATCGAATTGAAGCTATAGCGTCATCATTTGCTGGAATAGAAATATCCGCGAGATCGGGATTACAATTTGTATCGATTAAAGAAATGGTTGGAATTCCCAAAGTGATACATTCTCTAAGAGCCGTATATTCTTCTTGCTGATCGAGGATTATTACAATATCAGGCAATCCCGTCATATATTTAATCCCGCCTAGATATGTTTCCAAGCGAGACAATTGTCTCTTCAACACAGCTGCATCCCTTTTCGGAAGACGGTTGAATCCCTCTGTCTTTTGTTCAGTTCTCAAGTCCCTAAACTTATGAAGTCTTTTTTCTGTAGTGGACCAATTTGTTAACATGCCGCCGAGCCACTTTTTATTAACATAATGACACCGAGCCCGTATTGCAGCCCGCGACACTAAATCAGCTGCTTTATTTTTTGTTCCAACAATTAAGAATTGTTTTCCCCTACTTGCTGCATCAAAAACTAAATCACAAGCTTCTGATAAAAAACGAGCAGTTCTAGTCAGATTTATAATATGAATACCTTTACGCTTTGCAGAAATATAAGGTGCCATTCTAGGATTCCATTTCCTCGTACCATGTCCAAAATGAACTCCTGCTCTCATCATCTCTTCCAAATCGATGTTCCAATATCTTTTTGTCATTTTTTTTTCACACTTAAAAAGGGGAGCACCCCAAACTAAAATAAAATTTTGTTCCGATGGAACCTTCTCTGGGCCGTTTATGCATGAACCAAGCCATTATTTTGTATTCATTATTATCTTTATTAGTGTTAACAAATTACCAAAGCAAATGACTACAGCAAACAACAAAAAATAAAATTCAAAATAGTCCGCTATTAGAAATCATTAAATCCTAGAAAAGTCAGATTTGGAAATAGAAGATTCACAAAATTCCCTGTGGTAGAATAAAATATCTCTCATATCTCCCTCGAATAAAGCTAAATTCTTTGTTTTTTTTTCCAAAAGAATGTTGGTATGTTGCCGTGAACAATGCACCAATCCTTTGTTGAACCCGGTCCCGGCGGGGATAACCCCCCCTAGAACAACATTTTCTTTCAGGCCTTTCAACCAATCGATACGACCCCGAAGAGCAGCTTTTGCTAAAACTCGAGCAGTTTCTTGAAAACTTGCTTCGGATATAAAACTTTGAGTATTCAAAGATGCTCGAGTTATTCCTAATAAAACGGCTCTATAACAGATTGCTTCTTCTAAAGCACGCCCCGTTCGTTCTGCTCGTAACAATCCAATAAGTTCTCCAGGTAAAAAAACATTAGACATTCCCTCTTCGGAAACCAAAACTTTTGATGTTATTTGACGTACAATAATTTCGATATGCCTATTATGAATCTGCACCCCTTGGGATCGATAAACCTTTTGAATCTTATTAACCAAAGAAATACGACTTTGCACTATAGTTAGCTCAGCACCAATCAAAAATCCCCAAGGAATTCCAAGAATTCTTGTTATACACTTGTTCCAACCCTTAATCCGCTTTTCTAAGTTCAGCGATATTGAATCAATCGAGCGGACTTCTAACACTTGTTCTACTTTTGGAAGACCTTGTGTTATATCACCGGATCTCGATTTTTCATATATAAATGTAACTAATGTATCCCCTTCATAAAGAATTTCTCTGTAATGCCCATGAACTTTTGCTCCCGGAGTAGCCAAATAGGGCTTAGCGGATCTTATTACTACAGAATCCCTTTGAACAATTAAAACTTGACCCGATTTTAGGTGCGGTTCTTTTTTGGCTATACATACATTTTCACAAAAAAATTGTCCAAGACTAATTATTGTGGACGTTTCCTCACAATAATTATGATGATAATTTTGATGAAGAAAATACCAATTCAATTTGAATGGATTCAAAACAACGTTACTGTATGGGTCGAGATTCAAAATTCTTCCGTTTTCATCGATTAAATAAGAGTTAATTACTTGAAAAATATATTTGAAGTTATCAAGTTGCAAATATTTAATTAAAGAGATCTGATTATACGTTAGTAAAGGCAAAAACGAATAAAAATTGGAAATTTGGGTGGCTGTTCCTAAGGGGCCCGACGAATTTTTAATTGTAATTAGAGTATTTTTTTTTTTTGATTGGTTTATCACATTGTGATATTTTACATGATTAAAAGGACCCATTCTAAAACAATTAGATGATGATAAAATTAACAAAGATTGGGATTCCTTATTTCGATTTAAGAACATACGAATAGTTCCGCGATTTTGTCTAAGTGATTGTTGAAGAATGCCAGCCTTGGGAGAACTCGGATAAAACGGATTCATGTGATCTGCAGAGATAAATCCCGAATCTGGCGAATTTTTCCTTTTTCTTATATATGAAATATGGGATTTCACTAAGCCAATTCTTATGAAATCTCGAATCAAACCCTTTGTACTTACTTCAACAAAGAAAGCACGGACCGCCTCGAGGGAAGAATTTTTGTTGTCTTGGTCCCAATTCAAGACTAAACAAGTTCGAACTAATTGAATACTTGTGTCAGCAATTCCTCGAGTTGGTTTGCCATTTCCATAAAGAATATAGTTGAAAACTCGAAGTTGAATATTATCCT